GGAGAATAAGAATTGAAAAAAAAAAATATTGGATTTTTAATGTATTTCATCAATCTAAGTGGAATAAACAAACTGGATTCCTTGTTGGTTAGTCAAATTCCAACGAAAACCACATAATTGAAAGAAATGAAATGTCCGAATTTGAGATTTATATGATCAATAAACTAAGGTTTTGTTGTTATCGACCATGGAATTCGACAGAAGCAATGAGAAATAGATACGAATAAAGCAGGATTAAGGGGGGAAATAAAAAAATAGTAGAGAAAAGTTATACAAAGTTATATAAAAATCACTACCCCCCCTTGGTATTTCTTTAATTGAATTTCGTTTGATTAGGTGGAAGTTCCTTAAAAACCTCTGCCTTCTTTAAAATATCCTGAACAGTTCCTGTAGGTTGAGCACCCTTTTCAAGGAAATATAGAATAGCAGGAACATTTAAATAAGTTTGATTCTTCAGTGGATCATAAAAACCCACTTTTCGAAGATCTTTTCCTTCTCTTCGGGATCGAACATCAATTGCAACGATTCGATAGACGGCTCATTGGGATAGATGTAGATGAACAATACCCCCCCCTAGAAACGTATAGGAAGTTTTCTCCTCGTACGGCTCGAGAAAAAATGATTTGATTCTAAGTTTTGTCTATGTATGGAATTCTAATAAATGACAAATGAGCCTATAAAATCAATTAGACTATGATTTAAGTCTTTTTTTTTCTTCTTCCTTCCTGAAAATGAAAAAGAAACCATTCGTACTCATAACTCAAGTTGGATAACTCTCAAATAGCTTAAAGGAAAAAATCTTTAATAAATTTCATTTATTGAGTGGTCTTTACCCCCTTTTGTTTGTCTCGTTTAAAATTCTATTTTGATTCTTCAGTCTGATCCAGTTATTGAGACTATCGAGACAATTAAAAGGGTGTTTCCTTGTTCTGGGATCCTTTATCTTTGTTTTAAATCATTGGGTTTAGACATTACTTCGGTGCTTCTTAATCCTTTCAAAATGGCAGCAACATACCCTTTTTTGTGATTTCTCTTTCTATCAAAGAATCCTACGGACAGTTGATTCCCGCGTGATACACTTTGGATCGAAAACGTTTGATCAATTCCAACAGGTTTTGCTTTTGAATTGGAAACTTGCTCAAATTGGATCCTTTCCATTTCTATCTCGAAGATATATTTACGAAGTTGTTCCAATTTATTGATTGGCATTAACCCTAGATCCTTGCCCCCAAGAAATGAATTAATCCTTTCCACTCGAGCTCCATCGTGGACTATTTACAACCCAACAAAAAGAAAAAAACGAAGGGTTCGAGTGGAACAGAACAAACGATGTCGAGCCAAGAGCACCTTCATTCCTATATAAATATAAAATAGCGGATGTAAAAATCCACAACGGATCTGTCCTTCAAGTCGCACGTTGCTTTCTACCACATCGTTTCAAACGAAGTTTTACCATAACATTCCTCTAATTTGGAACCGGTATGGAATTGATTCAATCATGGAATCATGAATAGTCATTGGTTCAGTTGTACATAGACATCGCGTAATCTATACTTTTTCTTCTATATATGATATGTGTAAAGATTTTTCTGAAGAAGTCTTAGCAAGACACCATCTTTAACATATATATAAAGAAATAGAAATAGATAAACGAATAAATAAGTTCTTTTTGAGTCTGCTACTTCAAGTGACTCAATAGGATAGATTGACCTATTTCCTACTTTTTGAGTACCAAAAATTCAACTTACAAGGAATCATTCAAAATTTTGATTAAAACTATTTCGAATGGAAAAAGGTTCCTATTTAGACATCATTAAAAGATAAGTCTTTTTTTTTTTTTTAATTGACCCATCACTGATTTCAAATAGATAAATAGATCACAGAAAAGAAGAAAGAAATCCCATTTTTTTTCATGAGATGGATAAAAAAACTGATGTAAGGTAAGATTTGAATCTTTATTCTTTTCATCTGATTGCGAAAATCCAAATCGAAAAAATCGAGAGGGGTTTTCGTATCTATCAGATAGACTGAACAATTGTCACTGTTATAGATATTCTATAACACTTAATTTAACTAATTTTAGTTTAAAAAATTTAAGGGATCCCAAACCTTTTTCACAAAAACCGAAAGACTATTGTCATTGAAATAGAACGATACATATAAGCTAAACATTTCCTCATTTTATATGCATTTTGTTTAACATGGGGTTGAGTAATATTTCAATAATCGAATCTTGTCATAAAGTGAATAAAAGGGATAGGATAAATCACCCCTGCCTCAATCCAATCGTTACATAGATTTACAATTCTTCATTATAGCCAAACAAAAAAAATACCTAAATAAAATAAAAAAACGAGATTCAAAGAAAATACATCGATTCCATAACATATAAACATATATAAATATGTTATTTGATCATTTGTTAATGAGATTTGGACAGATACAGATATTTAAATTAATACTGATTATCTCCTATCCACTCCCCTATTCTTTCTATGGG